ATACACCTAATAGATTCCTCTATTACCTAGAATATCAAAAATTCTTATACATAAATACTCAAGTGTAAAAAGATAAGCTAAATAAGCTAATGGGCTCATACCCCAACTATAAAGGTTCTACCCCTTTTCTTTTTAATAATACAAATAAATAAAATTATATTTTATTCAACTTTAATAATAGGATCCATTATAGCAATCTCGAGAATCTCTTGGTTAACCGTATGAATTGGGCTAGAAATAAATCTCCTAAGAATTATGCCTTTAATAAAAGATAAGATAAAAAACACCTCAGAAGCAATAATTAAATACTTTATAGTTCAAGCTATAGCTTCAACATTATTATTATTTTCAGTATTAATCTTTCATCTAATCAAAGAAATTAATTTATCTTATTCTACTTATTTCTTATTAAATTCTGCCTTATTTATAAAAATAGGTGCCGCACCATTTCACTTTTGATACCCAGAAATTTTGAGAGGAATTTCATGAGAGAATAATTTCATTATATTAACCTGACAAAAAATTGCACCAATAATTTTAATCATTAATACCTCATTTTCAATTATATTTATTTCTATATTTATTATTTTTTCAGCTATATTAGGAAGACTCCAAGGATTTAACCAAATCTGCTTACGAAAAATTATAGCCTATTCTTCGATTAATCATATTGGTTGAATACTTTCAACTTTATTAACGTCTCATACAATTTGAATATTCTATTTCTTAATTTATAGATTAATTAATATAAATATTGTAATTATCCTGCAAAAATTAAATATTTTTTACTTAAACCAAATTAACAGATTATTTTCATTTAATCTAAAATTAAAATTTATTTATATGCTTAATTTTTTGTCACTAAGAGGTCTTCCGCCATTTTTAGGATTCGTACCAAAATGATTAGTAATCAACCATTTAATTATTAATAATTTTTATGCACTATCAATAATTCTTATTATTTTTACATTATTGGCTATATACATGTATTTTCGGATTACATTCTCGACATTTTCCCTTTTTTATAAACAGGCGATTTTTACATCATTTTACAAAATCAGATATTTTGTCTATTTTTTAAATTTTTTGACTCTACTTGGAGGAATGATTCATATCCTTTCTACTAATTTTCTTTAAGAATTTAAGTTAAATAAACTATTGACCTTCAAAGTCAAAATTAGAGCAATAAATCTAATTCTTAAACTATAAAATTTAATTTATTTTTAAATTTGCAATTTAAAGTCTTTTTTAGACTATATAGTTTGGTAAAAGAAATTAAATTTCGTTAATAAATTTACAATTTATCGCCTAACCTCAGCCATTTTACCGAATAAATGATTATACTCAACAAACCATAAAGATATTGGAACTTTATATTTTATTTTTGGTGCCTGATCTGGAACCGTTGGAACTTCACTAAGAATACTAATTCGGACTGAATTAGGAAATCCTGGAAGATTAATTGGAGACGACCAAATTTATAATACTATTGTTACAGCTCATGCTTTTATTATAATTTTCTTTATAGTGATACCAATTATAATTGGTGGTTTCGGAAACTGATTAGTCCCATTAATACTTGCCGCCCCCGATATAGCCTTTCCTCGTCTTAATAATATAAGATTCTGGCTATTACCACCTTCTCTAACTCTACTTATTATAAGTAGAATTATTGGAAAAGGGGCAGGAACAGGGTGAACTGTTTATCCCCCATTATCATCAAATTTAGCTCATGAAGGAGCTTCGGTAGATTTTGCTATTTTTAGATTACATATAGCCGGAATTTCATCTATTCTAGGAGCAATAAATTTTATTTCTACAGTTTTAAATATAAAGCCAATAGGAATAAATTTAGAACAAATACCTCTATTTGTATGAGCAGTTAAAATTACAGCAATTTTATTATTAATTTCTCTCCCTGTATTAGCAGGGGCAATTACTATACTTTTAACTGATCGAAATATTAATACATCATTTTTTGATCCAGCCGGAGGAGGTGACCCAATCCTGTATCAACACTTATTTTGATTCTTTGGTCACCCTGAAGTATATATTTTGATTCTTCCAGGATTTGGGATAATTTCTCACATTATTAATCAAGAAAGAGGAAAAAAGGAAGCATTTGGAGTATTGGGAATAATTTATGCTATAATAGCAATTGGACTACTTGGATTTGTAGTATGAGCCCATCATATATTCACAGTAGGAATAGATGTAGACACACGAGCCTATTTTACATCAGCAACTATAATTATTGCTGTTCCTACCGGGATTAAAATTTTTAGATGATTAGCTACCTACCATGGTGCTCAAATTATATTTAACCCATCAACCTTATGAGCTTTGGGATTTATCTTTCTATTTACAATAGGAGGTTTAACAGGAGTAGTTCTTGCTAATTCTTCTATTGACATTATTCTTCACGACACCTACTATGTAGTAGCTCACTTTCACTATGTTCTTTCAATAGGAGCAGTATTTGCTATTTTAGCTGGAATTATTCAATGATTTCCTTTATTTACTGGACTAACCTTAAATACAAAATATCTAAAAACTCAATTTTTTACAATATTTATTGGGGTAAACCTTACATTTTTCCCTCAACATTTTCTTGGACTTAGAGGCATACCTCGACGTTACTCTGACTACCCAGATGCCTACTATATATGAAATATGATTTCTTCAATCGGGAGATTAATCTCTTTAATTAGAATCCTTTACTTTATTTTTATTTTATGAGAAGCATTTTCTGTACAACGAATAAATCTATCTTCTTATAATTTAGCATCATCTATTGAATGACTCCAATCTACTCCACCATTTGACCATAGATATGACGAATTACCACCTGTAGTATCAAAATTCTAAAATGGCAGAATAGTGCACTGGATTTAAACCCCAGAAATAAAGATTAAACTTTTTTTAGAAATCGCAACCTGAAAAAATCTTATACTACAAGACAGAGCATCTCCCCTAATAGAACAATTAATATTTTTTCATGACCATACTCTAATAATTTTAATTATCATTACTATTTTAGTTGGACATATACTAATCTCTATACTTTTAAATAAATTTACTCATCGATTTTTACTTGATGGACAAATAATTGAGATAATTTGAACAATTATTCCAGCCATTATCTTAATTATAATTGCTTTACCATCCTTGCGTTTACTATATATTTTAGATGAAAATTTTAATCCAATAATTACTATTAAAGCTATTGGTCATCAATGATACTGATCCTATGAATATTCTGATTATAAAAATTTAGAATTTGACTCTTATATACTTCCAACAAATGAATTAAATACATTCAATTTTCGGCTTTTAGACGTAGACAATCGAATAATTGTTCCATTTAATTGCCAAATTCGAATAATTGTTACATCAGCAGACGTAATCCATTCATGAGCTATTCCCTCATTAGGAGTAAAAATCGATGGAACCCCTGGACGTTTAAATCAAACAAATTTTAATTTAAACCGTACTGGCTTATTTTATGGGCAATGCTCAGAAATTTGTGGAGCTAACCACAGATTTATACCTATTGTAATCGAAAGAGTCTCACCTAAATTCTTTCTTAAATGAATTAATAAAAACTCATTAGATGACTGAAAGCAAGTACTGGTCTCTTAAACCAATTTATAGTAATATAGCAATTACTTCTAATGAAAAATTTAGTTAAACTATAACGCTAGCTTGTCAAGCTAGAATTATTATTAAAAATAATAATTTTTTATTCCTCAAATAGCTCCTCTTAATTGATTAAGCCTTTATTCTTATTTTATTATCCTATTTATTCTAACTATTATTATCAACTACTATATTTTTTTGTACCAGCCTAAAATCTCACTTAAAAAAAAAGAAAAAATACAATATAATTGAAAATGATAAATTTATTTTCTACTTTTGAACCATCAACTATAATTTTTTCTCTAAATTGAATAAGGTCATTAATCATAATTTTAATGATTCCGCCTATATACTGATTAATTCCTTCACGTCTATCAATAATATGAATTCTATTAACCCAATTGCTTCATAAGGAATTTAAGGTTTTAATCAAAACTCATTCTTTCAAAGGAAGAACAATCTTTTTTATTAGACTTTTCTCTTTTATCTTATTAAATAATTTCTTAGGGTTATTTCCATATATTTTTACATCATCAAGACACTTAAGATTTGCCCTTTCTTTAAGATTTCCGCTATGATTAGCTTTTATAATTTTCGGTTGATTTAAAAATACTACCCATATATTTGCACATCTTACCCCTCAAAATGCCCCAGCTGTTCTTCTACCATTTCTTGTAATTATCGAAACAATTAGTAGAATCATTCGCCCTGGGACACTTGCTATTCGACTAACAGCAAATATAATTGCTGGCCATCTTTTAGTAACTTTAATAGGAAACTCTGGAAATTCTTTATCATTAACTCTACTTTCTGTTTTAATCTTAATACAAATTCTATTACTTATCCTAGAATCAGCAGTATCTATTATTCAAGCCTACGTTTTCTCAATTCTTTCAACCCTTTATTCAAGAGAAGTTTATTAATGATAGCCCACAAAAATCATCCATTCCATTTAGTAGATCAAAGACCATGGCCATTATTAGCCTCAATAAGAACATTTTCTATAATAATAGGATTAATTAAATGATTTCACTTAAATGAAATAAATCTAATTATATTAAGAACACTAACTAATTTTTTAATTATATACCAATGATGGCGAGATGTAGTACGTGAAGGAACTTTTCAAGGATTACATACTTTAAAAGTAACTCTAGGTCTACGATGAGGGATAATTTTATTTATTACCTCAGAAGTATTTTTCTTTTTTGCATTTTTTTGAGCATTTTTTCATGCTAGATTAGCCCCTAGAATTGAATTAGGATTAAACTGACCCCCAAAACAAATTTTACCCTTTAATCCATTGGAAATTCCTTTATTAAATACTTTAATTTTATTATCTTCAGGAATCACAATTTCTTGAGCCCATCATTCAATTATAGAAAATAATTACACCCAAGCTATTCAAAGATTAGGATTAACTGTTTTATTAGGATTTTATTTTACACTACTTCAAGGTTACGAATATATAGAAGCTCCATTTTCTATCGCAGATAGAGTTTATGGCTCAACATTTTTTATAACCACAGGATTACATGGATTGCATGTAATTATTGGATCAACCTTTTTATCAATTTGTTTTATTCGCCTTTATTTAAACCATTTTTCAGCTAACCATCATTTCGGTTTTGAAGCAGCAGCTTGATACTGACATTTTGTTGATGTAGTATGATTATTCCTCTATATCTCTATCTACTGATGAGGCAGATAATTTATTTATATAGTATAACCAATTATATTTGACTTCCAATCAAAAAATCTAGAATTCTAGTATAAATAATTAAATCAATTTTTTACCAAAGAATTATAATTATAATTTTAATTACTATTATTACAATTCTATTAAATTTAGTATCAAAAAAAGCTTTAAATGACCGAGAAAAAAATAGTCCCTTTGAATGTGGATTTGATCCTAAAAATTTAGCTCGCTTACCCTTTTCCCTACAATTTTTCTTAATTACCGTAATTTTTGTTATTTTTGATATTGAATTAACCTTACTTTTACCATTAATTTTAGCAACAAAAATATCAAACTGAATTAATTATTCTTTAACCTTAAATCTATTCATTATTATTTTATTAACCGGATTATTCCATGAACAAGCACAAGGCTCACTTAACTGGGTAAAATAGATTACAGGATAATAGTTAAATTTATAACGTTTAAGTTGCATTTAAAAATTATTGAAGACCAATTTATCTTAAATAAAGAAGCAAAATTTTGCATTTAGTTTCGACCTAAAAATTTGGTTACTTAAACCCTTATTTAAATTAATTGAAACCAAAAAGAGGTAAATCACTGTTAATGATTATATTGAGCTAAGCTCCAATTAAAAAGCTAAGAGATTCTCAAAGAAGAGCTTCTAACTCTACTTTAAGCGCCCCCCCGTTTTTGGCTTTATTTCCATAGTTTATGAAAAACGTTACATTTTCATTGTAAAATTAGATTTAATCTTGTAAATATCCAAAGATAGATTTATCTCCTCAGCATCTTCAAGGCTGCGCTCTAAATAAGCTATTTGAATAGAATAATAAAATTATAAAAGTAATAAAAATAAAGCACACAAATAAAAAGATTTTTAAATGATTTTTTGAAAATCTTTGAGCAATTTGTCTTATCGATTTAAGATGAAAAAATAAATTTTTTCTCCCATAAAACTCCATTCATCCTGAATCAAAAGTTTTAAAATACTTTTTTCCAAGATTTAAAAAATATGAATTTACCCCATAGGTAGATAAAATTGGTAAATTTCATATATTTGCACAAAATGAAGATACAACAATATAATTTAAAGCCTTAGCTTGGTAAAAAAACTTTATTTGGGAAAATTCGTATCCTAAAAATACCCCAGACAAGATTATCCCAATAGTCATTAATTTTATTGAAATAGGTAAAATAAGAAAATAGGGTGTATCAAATAAAAGCCAAGAAAGGATTCTGCCTTTAATAATTACCAAGCAAACTAAACCTAGTATACCCTTCAGTATAATTTTACCATTATTATCTCTAAATCTTCTTAAAGAAAGAAAATTCAAATCTCTTCAAAATAAATAGTAAGAAAGACGGGTAGAATAAGATACAGTTAACCCAACTGAGGTAAAAAATAATGAATAAACAAAAACCCCAGGTAATTCTATAGATAAAAATTCAGCAATCAAATCCTTTGAATAAAACCCTGATAAAAATGGTAATCCACATAAAGCAAAATTTGAAATATTCATACAAACACAAGTTAAGGGCATAAAGTAGGAAACTCCCCCTATAAAGCGAATATCTTGGTGATTTCTTAAATTATGGATGATGGCTCCTGCACATATAAATAAAAGAGCTTTAAATAAAGCATGAATTAACAAATGAAAAAAGGCAAGTTTAGCTCTTCCCATGCATAAAATAATAATCATTATTCCTAATTGTCTAAGAGTTGAAAGAGCAATAATTTTTTTTAAATCAAATTCAAAATTAGCCCCTACTCCTGCTATAAATATAGTTAATAATGCACCATACAGTAAAATTGTTATTATAAATGGTGAAAATCCCTCCCTAGAACGAATTAATAGATAAACCCCTGCAGTAACTAAAGTAGAAGAGTGAACTAAAGAAGAAACTGGGGTTGGGGCAGCTATAGCCGCTGGTAGTCAAGCAGAAAATGGAATTTGAGCTCTTTTAGTAATAGCTGCTAAAATAATAAAGCTAAGAGTAAAAATAACTAATTTATTTTCCGCATAAAATCTTATTGAAAATAAATTTCAACCTCCTAAACTTATTGATCAAGCGATTCTTATTAAAAGAGCGGCATCTCCTACACGATTGGATAAAGCGGTTAATATCCCAGCATTAAAAGATTTAATATTCTGGTAGTAAATTACTAAAGCATATGATACTAGGCCTAGCCCATCTCAACCTAATAAAATTCTAACCAAATTAGGGCTAAAAATTATTATCAATATTGAAAAAATAAATAAAAGTATTAAAAAAATAAATCGATTTAAATTTTTATCCCCCGCTATATATTCCTTGGTATATTTTAAAATTATTGAAGAAATAAATAATACGTATCTACCAAATAAAAAAGATAATCAATCAAATAATATAATAAATGATAAAGAAGTTGAATTCAAAGAAAGAATATTGAACTCTAAAAAATATTCACAGCCAGAATTTAAGAGTATCCCACTTAATAAAAATAAAGATAATGAAACTCTTAATAATAAATAAAATGATGCAGATAAAAAAATTACCCAAAGTAATAATTTACTTCTTTAATTCCACAAATTAATATTTTTATAAACTATTTGGGTAAATTCATAATGAAATAAGTTCAGACTTTAAAAATAAAATATTTAAAGGAACTCAATGTAAAAATACAATCGAATACTCCCGGACTCTAATTTGAGAAAATGTATATAATCCAGAATAAAATTTTCCATGCTGAGTATAAGAATATAAAAATAATGAATAAACAGCTCTGTAAAATACTATAAAAAATAAACAAAATATAGTCAATTTTCTATAAACAGATAAAGAATTAATTAATAAGATTTCCCCCATTAAATTTAGCGAAGGGGGAGCTGCTATATTAGAGGAACACAATAGAAATCACCACAAAGAAAGACCAGGCATAATATTTATTAGCCCCTTATTTAAATAAATTCTTCGACTATGGGATCGCTCATATAAAAAATTAGATAGACAAAAAAGACCAGAAGAGCATAGACCATGCCCTAATATTAAAACTAAGGCTCCTCAAAATCCTCATAAATTTATAGTTATAATACCAGATAATGCCAATCCTATATGAGATACTGATGAATACGCAATAAGTATTTTTATATCTCTTTGCCGGGCACAAACTATTGAAATAATTATACCCCCAATTAAAGAAATCGTTACAATAATAAAATTAATCTGCAATCCAATTTCTATAAAAATTTTTATTACTCGTAATAGCCCATATCCCCCTAATTTCAATATTACCCCAGCTAAAATTATAGAACCTGAAATAGGGGCTTCTACGTGAGCTTTGGGTAACCACAAATGAATAAAATACATGGGGATTTTAACAAAAAATACTATATTTATACATAAGTATAAAAATAGGCTATTAGATGTATTAAAAAAATAAAAGTCTATTGAAAAAGAATTTTTATAAAGCCAAGCCAAAGCTCCTATTATAGGTAAAGATACCAATAAAGTATAAAATAATAAATAGACGCCAGCAGAAATTCGTTCCGGTTGATTTCCTCACCCAATAATTAAAAATAAAGTAGGAATAAGCCTTATTTCAAAAAATAGATAAAATACAAATAAATTCAGCGAGCTAAAGGTAAGATACAGACTTAATATCAAGAAAATAATTATACACAAAAATAATTTTCAATAATAATTCTCTTTAAATAAATTTTCTCTGGCTAAAATTATTAAAGAGCAAACCCAAAATCTTAACAAAATTAAAGTATAAGACAATAAATCTAATCCTATAAAATAAGACAATGATAAAATTCCAGAATTGAAACTTAATTTAATTGCTATAATAAATCTCATAAAAAAAAATATAATAAGAATTGACCAGAAATCAATTAAAAATACCACCGGGATTAAAAAAATTAAACCCAAAATTATTATCATAAATTGTCTAATAGCAAAATTTTATCACTCCCTTGAGTTCGACTTATTAAAACTAATAAAGAAAGCCCAAGAGCTCTTTCACAAACTCTTATGGATAAAAAAAATATAGATAGAAAATATTCAAAATTAAAAAATGAAAAATTCAGAAATATAAATACATATAAGGCTAAAACCACAAATTCCAACCTTAAAAGTATTAATAGAAAATGCTTATTTTTTGATACAAAAATAAAGATTCCTGAAAAAAATAATAAAATTAAAAAATATGAATAGTATATTAGCATAAAATAGTTTTAATAATTTAATTAAAATATTGGTCTTGTAAACCAAAAATAAGATTTATCTTTTAGAACTTCAGGAAAAGAGAATCTCCCTATCATTAATCTCCAAAATTAATATTTTTATAAACTATTTCCTGATATTACAATATTTCTGCTAATTTTAAATTCAATATTTTCAATTATATTTATATTTATAAACCACCCACTATCTTTAGGGTGTGTACTATTAATTCAAACTATTTTAGTATGCTTATTTTCCAGAGTTTTTTATTTTAATTACTGATTCAGGTATATTATTTTTTTAAGAATAATTGGAGGTATACTAGTAATATTTATTTATATGACTAGATTAGCTTCTAATGAAAAATTTTTAATACCTAAATTTATGCTAATTTTTAGTGTATTTATAATAATAATTGTAGGGTTAAATATAATTTTTACTGATAATTTCTATTCCTTTTTAATTTCATCATCTTTAAGAAACACCAGACAAATAACCAATTTTAGAAATTTAACCCTAAATAAATATTTTAATTACCCCCATATACAAATAATAATTTTCCTTATATTTTATTTATTAATTACTTTAATCGCAGTAGTAAAAATTATTGATAAAAATTTAGGAACTCTCCGACAAAAATAAATGATAAAAACCTTAAAAAAAAATCCTTTAATTAAAATTTTCAATTCTTCATTGGTCTATCTACCTACCCCTTCCAATATCTCTACTTTATGAAATTTTGGAAGTCTATTAGGATTATGCTTAATAATCCAAATTTTAACTGGAATCTTTTTAGCTATACATTACTGCCCAAATGTGGACTTAGCTTTTAATAGAGTTGCTCATATTTGTCGTAATGTAAATTATGGATGATTAATTCGAACCCTGCACGCTAATGGGGCTTCTTTTTTTTTTATCTGCCTTTATATTCATATTGGACGAGGATTATACTACAGATCTTACTATTTAGTTGAAACTTGAATATCAGGAGTAACAATTTTTTTCCTAGTAATAGCAACTGCATTTTTAGGATATGTACTTCCATGAGGGCAAATATCTTTTTGAGGCGCAACAGTTATTACAAATTTAGTTTCAGCTATTCCCTATGTAGGAAATCTAATTGTTCAATGACTATGAGGAGGTTTTGCAGTAGACAATGCTACATTAACTCGATTTTTCGCATTTCATTTTTTACTACCCTTTATTGTAGCTGCCTTAGTAATAATTCACTTATTATTTCTCCATCAAACAGGCTCGAATAACCCAATTGGAATTAATAGAAATATAGAAAAAATTCCGTTTCATCCTTATTTTACATTTAAAGATTTAGTAGGATTTTTTATCATAATTTTTTTATTAATAATTTTAACACTGCAAAATCCTTATTTATTAGGAGACCCTGACAATTTTGTACCCGCTAATCCACTAGTAACTCCGGTACATATTCAACCTGAATGATATTTCTTATTTGCTTATGCAATCTTACGAAGAATTCCCAATAAATTAGGAGGGGTAATTGCTTTAGTACTCTCAATTGCTATTCTTTATATCTCCCCTTTTGTAAATAAAAAAAAATATCAAAGAACTCAATTTTACCCTTTAAATAAAATCATATTTTGATCTTTATTAACCATTGTAATTTTATTAACCTGAATTGGAGCCCGACCAGTAGAAAGACCATATATTTTAACCGGTCAAATTCTTACTGTTCTATATTTTTCTTATTATGTATTAAATCCCTTAATGGCTAAATTCTGAGACTACTTAATTTTCAAGTATTAGTTAATGAACTTGTATAAGTATATATTTTGAAAGTATAAAAAAGAAATAAAAATTTTCTATTAACTCGGACTAAAAAAAATTAACTAACTGAAAAAGGTCAAAATAAACAAATTTAACCCTAAATAAAATATAAGTATATTTAGCGCAACAGCTAAATATCTCTTTCATGCTAAATATATTAATTTATCGTAACGATACCGAGGATAGGATCCTCGAATTCAAACCCAAAGATAGGCAATAAACCCAACCTTTATAAAAAAAGTTAATCTATAAAGATTTGGGCCTATAAATAAAATAACGCATATTGTTCTTATTAATAAAATTCTAGCATACTCAGCTAAAAAAATTATTGCAAACCCGCCTCTTCTATATTCTACATTAAACCCAGAAACCAATTCTGATTCACCTTCTGCAAAATCAAAAGGAGATCGATTAGTTTCAGCTAAAGATGAAACTACCCATATAATTCTTAAAGGAAAAAGTATAAATAAAAATCAAATATTTTTTTGGTACTTAAAAAAATCTTGTAAGTCAAATCTACCAATTAAAATTAAAAAAGACAGTAAAATTAAAACCAATCTTACCTCATAAGAAATTGTTTGAGCTACAGCTCGCATACTCCCTAACAAAGCATAATTAGAATTTCTAGACCAACCAGCTAATATTACAGTATAAACTCTAAGACTAGAAATTCTCAAAAAAAATAATACCGATATTCTAAAATTTAAATTAATAGAAAAAAAAGGAATACATATCCATAAAAATAAAGCTAGAAATAAATTTATAATTGGAGAAATATAGTATAATACTAAATTAGCCAAAGAAGGAAATATTTGCTCTTTTGTAAATAATTTAATTGCATCACTAAAAGGCTGTAATAATCCCCCCATACTAATTTTATTAGGCCCTTTTCGAATATGAATATACCCTAAAATTTTTCGTTCCATTAAAGTAAAAAAAGCAACTCTAATTAAAACGCACACTACCAAAATTAGCCTAGAAACTATCATCAAAACTAAATCTTTAACCACCAAGTATTATTTGTAAACTAATTTACTTTCAAAGATTCTAAATCTATTGCACTAATCTGCCAAAATAATTTTATATTAATAGTATTCCTATTTTAAATTACAAATTAAATATTTGGTCCTTTCGTACTAAAATATTTTATATTTATCGAGATAGAAACCAACCTGGCTCACACCGGTTTAAACTCAGATCATGTAAAATTTCAAAGGTCGAACAGACCCAAACTCCTAGCTGCTACACCAGAATTTCATTTTAATCCAACATCGAGGTCGCAATCTTTTTTTTCGATTAGAACTCTAAAAAAAAATTACGCTGTTATCCCTAAGGTAATTTTATCTTATAATCTTTTTTAAGGATCAATTATTCATAAATTAATGATTATATAAAGAAAAAGTTCAATTAATTTTTCAATCACCCCAATAAAATACTGAATTAATAAAAATCTTTAAATCCCAAAGAATCAAAATAATGCCAATATCAAACTCTATAGGGTCTTCTCGTCTTCAATAATTATTTAAGCTTTTTGACTTAAAAATAAAATTTTAACTAATTTAAATAGAGACAGCTATTTTTTCATTCAACCCTTCATACAAGCTCCCAATTAAGAAACTAATGATTATGCTACCTTTGCACGGTTAAAATACCGCGGCCATTAAACTACTCATTGGGCAGGCCAGACTTTAAATTATTCTCAAAAAGCCATGTTTTTAATAAACAGGTGAAAAATGCCTTTGCCGAATTCCTTTACTTAACCTAAATTCTTTAAAAAATTTAAACAATTTATTATACTAATTTTATCATTATTTCTAAATTTTAAAAATTTAAACCTATATTTTAATAAAAAATATAAATTAAATAAAAATTATATTAAATATTTAACCAGTGATAAAACACTAATAAAAATGGAAACTAAAAATCCTATTTATTAAATAATTCTAAAATTAATTATATTAATCTACTTTTAAGCTCATCCCTAAAAATATACAATTTTAATATCATAAAGCTAAAAAAATAGCTTTATAATTAAATAAAAATTAAATTAAATTTTTTTCTTAAAAAACTAGATATATTTAAAATCGGTTAGCGTTTCACTTCTATGAAAATGTCCATAATATTTATTCTACAATAAAAATTACATTTTAATAGCTCTTTTAAACTCGAGAAAATTTAATCCAAAAATCCTAATTAATAAACCCTGATACACAAGGTACAAAAAACAAATTCTTCTATAATAAAAATAAAAATTTCTCTGTCAATACTAATTCTCTATAATAAATAAACTTTTTTCTTACTAAATAATAAAAATAAAATTTTTTTTTCTAAGTCCAAAAATATTTTTAAAATAAATGATTTTTTCCTTTCAAACTATACTGAATTTACAGTACTCTTTTTAATGTAACTAAAATGCTTACTAGCTTTAATTTGACTTCTAGAGACACTTTCCAGTACCTCTACTTTGTTACGACTTATTTCATTTTAAAAACGAAAGCGACGGGCGATATGTACATATTTTAGAGCTAAATCATACTTAAAATTTTTAAAAAATTACTATCAAATTCACCTTCAAAATTTCTTTTAAAAAATTTATTCATATAAATAAATTTATTGTAACCCATTTCTGCTTAATTATTGGCTACATCTTGATTTGATTTATTTCCGCTAGGAATCAAGAATATTTATTCTATAAAAATATTCAAACTACAACGATATGAAAACTAAAAAATCAAGTAATTCAAATCGTGGATCATCAATCATAGAACAGGTTCCTCTGAATAGACTAAAATACCGCCATCTTTTTTGATTTTTAAGAACTTATCTGTTACTAGCCTAGTTAAAAAATTTACTTTTTCAATAATAGGGTATCTAATCCTGGTTTATATAGAAATTTTCCCAGCTTCATCAACTAAATCCAAATTTAAAAGAACTTAAAATTTCACTTAAAAAATTCTTCTATAAATTTCGGGTTTACAATTAACTGTCACTAAAAAATTTTTATTGCCTAATTTGTGTAACCGCAACTGCTGGCACAAATTTTGTTTAAACTTTAAAATTTACTATTTCTTAATTTCCTAAATTAATAAATTTTACTACTGTAAATCAATGTAAATTCTTTTTTTAAAATTAAATTTTTTCGAACTAAATTTTACATGTAAAATAAATTTGTACAAAAATTGGAGGCTAAAAAACCTCTAAAATTTTAGACCTATTTTATAACATCGTATAAAATTTTCTCCCCACCTAAACTTCATCTAAATCACAAAAATGATGAAAACCCCAATTATCAATAAGTCAGTAAAAATCGCCCATTACCGGAATCGTATCCATCTCCCAACGGATTTCATTCCGGTAAATCCCTATACTAAATTAATTTCAAAACCCTTCCCTTGAGAATTGAAACTTAATTTAATAACCCTATTATTTTCCCAATAAATTTTTTAAAAGCACCTAAACCTTAGCAAAAGGTCCTTTTAAACTCTAAATTGTTCCAATAAACCCAGTTATGAGTTAACCATAACCGCAATTTTTAAAGATTACTTATTTTCTAACTAAAACCACGAAAACCTAGCATTTTTAAAATAAAAAAACTGGCCATAAAAAATTATTTTTAAAAAATCACTCAAAATGAAAATTAACCGCAAAAAAAAAATTTCAAAAAATTTTAAAAAAAAAAATCACGATTTTGAAATTTGATTTTTTCATTGTATTTTTTTAGAGGATTGTGCCATTTCTTCTACTATACCTCCAATCCAAAAACCCCAATAATGGTATTGTAAAAATACTCTAATTTTCGAGACCTATTTTATAACATCGGTAAAATTACTCTTCGCGCCATTTTCGCCTTTAAATAAAGAATCGGCTTATAGGCTATAATCTCTGAATTACTTTCAATAAGAAAAAAATTTCTACATATTTATAATCATATAAGAACATAGATATTTAGTTAAAACAGAAAGTTTTTTTTTTTTTTTGCATTAAATTTTAATCAGCTATATAAATGGTTTATTTTCTTGTATTTTAGATGTACTATTTATATATCTATAATAATAAATATATATATATAGTAATAAGTGTCTTAGCATAGATAGATAATAATGATTAATGATTTATATTCCTAATATTTAATTAAATATAAAAATTTAGTATGTCGCTATATTAATAAATTTAAATCGTAATAATAAATAGGTCTATCTAGAATATACATCATACTGCCTATACATCTTTCCCTAAGGTTTTAATTCCAGTTAAACGGAACGTTACTTATAGAATTGAATGATCTTATGCTCTCGCATTGTAGATCCTTCTCTACATATGGGTAAATTTTAATAAATTATTAAATATAGCTACTATTGTGGTATGAGCATTTTATATAAGGGCGTTTTTGAACTAAAATTCTTTTAATGCGTACTTTTAAACGTCTGGAAAACAGTATTCTAAATGAAAAAAAAATTGACCGAAAATGGGCAAAATCCTAAAAATTTTTGATGCAAAAAAATGCAAAATTTTGACAAAAATTGCAAGATTTTGACAAAAATTTGAAAAATTTTTGACCCTAAAAAATGCAAATTATAGATAAAATTTTCCAAACAAAATTTTAAATGAAATTCCCCAATTTTAAATAAAAAAACCTCTTGTATTGGGGAAATTCATCAGTTTCTCATAATGTTATAAAAGGGGGTTTCACTAAAATAGAATAAAATTCAATGAGATGCCTGATCAAAAGGACTATTTTGATAGAATAGATCATGTGGCTAAACCACTCTCATTTAAGCTATTTTTAGCTATTTAATGAAACAATCAGATAGGAAATCCCAGCCTAAAATCTATCTCCCAGTAGATGCTGAAGCCTAAATAACTAAATTTTTGATCAAATTTTAGTAAAAGGAATGCTTTCATTGGCCGTTTTAATCGAGCCACCTTTCAATTTAAAATCTAAATATTTAATCCCCAATCATCAAAATTCTTTATCATTAATTTTAACTTTTTTGGAAAATTCTATTTACTTGATATGATCAATCAAGTAAATTGGGTATCAATTTAAATTGATCGGTTTAAATTGAAATCTACCTTTAAATTTTTCAAATTTGGTTAAAATTAACCGACAGTGGCAGTTCTATGAATTAGTAACAATATATCTAATTATAGCCGACCACCCCCAAAGGACCTTGGATTTGGCCCGAGTTAGCTCGAGAATCCCAAGTACCCTCTGAGACGTGCCTTGGATTTAGCCCGAGTTAGCTCGAGAATCCCAAGTACCCTCTGAGACGTGCCTTGGATTTGGCCCGAGTTAGCTCGAGAATCCCAAAATTCCACAACTAATAATTCAAGTATAATAAATCATAATATATTAATATTGTGATTTATCTATTAGTTAATTTTTTTTTGTACCAAATAAACATCGATAATGTAGGTACAATAAAAATTTAGCTCAAATAAAGTAATTAAATATTAGGCACACATAAATTTTTCAGGTTTAAAAACAAAACCCTATCAGCCTTTTGTGCATTGTTAATATATTAAATAATTTACTTATTTACTGGGTTAATCAATTAACTGATTTTTTTTTGTACCAAATAAAATTGAAAGATTAGACAAACTAAATAATTAAATATTAGGCACACATAAATTTTTCAGGTTTAAAAAACAAAACCCTATCAGCCTTTTGTGCATTGTTAATATATTAAATAATTTACTTATTTACTGGGTTAATCAATTAACTGATTTTTTTTTGTACCAA